CTCTTGGATAACTTACATAATCTCAATTACTAATCCTTTGTGTATCTTGGTCTTCCTAACCATCCACTCATTTTTTGTTTCAAAAACCTCCCGTTGTGGAAATCCATCTATGGTAATAGACAGTAAAAACTCCATAGAGTTGGTCTTTTGAACCCGCTTCAAGCTATCATGACAATTCACGAATCTTGGGGTAAACAATCTCTCTTGCTTATGTTTACTTTTTTCACCATTTGATTCTTGTACATAGGAAATGAGACTCAACTTTTTTACTGCAAATTTAGAAGCCGTTTTCTTTCACTCATATAACTATCTGGTTTAGTTCATCAACTCAAACGCTGAAGAAAAATAAAAATATATATAGTCAATCAAATCTTTTTATCCTTGTTTCTAGAAAGAAAAGAATTTTGATAAATTTTAGGTCTCACCGAATCACACGTAGAGATATTGATAACACACATAGAGCTAATGGTATTTCATAACTAATTGATTGAGCAGCTGCCCGTAGACCACCTAAAAAGGAATATTTATTATTTGATCCATACCCCGACATAAGAAGTCCAACAGGAGCAATACTTGAAATGGCAATCCAAAAAAAAACACCAATACTAAGATCGGCTAGAACAAGGTGATCACCAAAAGGAATTACTGAATAACTTAGAAAGATAGATATTACTGCTATGGATGGTCCGATACTGAATAAACGAGTATCTCCTGTAGATGGAATAAGGTTCTCTTTCAAAAGTAGTTTTGTCCCATCTGCTAGAGCTTGAAGAATTCCTAAAGGGCCGGCATATTCAGGTCCGATACGTTGTTGTATTCCTGCAGATATTTCTCTTTCTAACCAAACAATTACTAGTACACCTATTGTGATTCCTAATACAAGAGTCACAATAGGGACAAGCATCCATATGATCCCATAGACTTCTTTTAAGGATTCCAATTTGGAAAAAGAATTGATAGTCTCTATTTCTGTTGTATCAATTATCATTTCAACGATCAACTTCTCCCATAATGATATCTATGCTACCTAGTATTGTCATAATATCAGCCAATTTCATTCTTTTAACTAACTGAGGAAGAATTTGCAAATTGACAAAACCTGGTGGGCGAATTTTCCATCTCCAAGGAAAAACGCTCTGATCTCCTATCAGAAAAATCCCCAATTCTCCTTTTGGGGCTTCAACTCTCACATAAAGTTCTTGTTTCGACAATTCAAAAGTTGGAGAAGGCTTTTTACTAATAAACCGATATTCAAAATCATTCCATTCAGGATCTTTTAATCTGTCAAAACGTCGCATTTCTAAATTTTCGTAAGGCCCTCCTGGAATTCCTTCCAGAGCCTGTTGAATAATCTTTATGGATTCTGTCATTTCACCGATTCGTACTAAATAACGAGCTAATGAATCCCCTTCTCGTTGCCATTGAACCTGCCAATCAAATTCGTCGTAAGACTCATAATGATCAACTTTACGAAGATCCCATTCTATTCCGGAAGCTCGTAGCATTGGTCCCGATAAACCCCAATTTAATGCCTCGTCTCTCCCAATAATGCCTACGCCTTCAACTCGTTCTAAAAAAATAGGATTCCGGGTAATAAGTTTTTGATACTCAGCAACCCCTGTTAAAAAATAATCGCAAAAATCCAAACATTTATCTATCCAGCCATAGGGTAGATCGGCAGCCACTCCTCCAATACGAAAATAATTATGCATCATTCGCATACCGGTGGCAGCTTCGAATAGGTCATATATCAATTCTCTTTCTCGAAAAATATAGAAGAAAGGGGTCTGTGCACCAATATCCGCCATAAAAGGACCGAGCCATAACAAATGAGAAGCTATCCGACTCAACTCCAACATAATGACTCTGATATAGCTAGCCCTTTTAGGTACTTGAATATTGCCTAATTGTTCGGGTCCATTTATGGTTATTGCTTCTGTGAACATAGTAGCTAAATAATCCCAACGTGTTACATAAGGCAAATATTGTATAATTGTTCGGTTTTCCGCAATTTTCTCCATCCCTCTATGTAAATAACCCAATATTGGTTCGCAGTCGACAACATCTTCACCATCTAGAGTAACGATGAGTCGAAGAACACCGTGCATTGATGGGTGCTGAGGTCCCATATTGACTATCATGAGGTCTTTTCTTGTAGTTGGTGCAGTCATAAGTTTTTTAACGATTCATTCTTCCATGAATTACTGAAAGTGAAAAGAAGTTCATCAAAATTTAATCGAAACATATAAGTGAAAATGAAATAACTCTTCAAATTAATCAAATTAACGAGTTTTTGTCTCTCGAATGTCCAACTGATTAATTAATTCTTTATAACGTACTCTATTTTTTTTTGCCAAATAAGCTAGCAGTCGTTGACGTTTTCCCAAAATTTTCTTCAAACCTCTCTGAGATAAATAGTCTTTTTTGTGCAATTCTAAATGTGAAGTAAGTCTCCGTATCTTATTGGTGAAATTGAATACTTGAAATTCAACAGATCCTTTCTTTTCTTCTTGAAAAATAACTGAAATGACAGAATTTTTTACCATAAACGAATTTCCCCTTTCTTTATTTTACAGATATGGATTTTTTCGAATTTTATTGATCAGTAATAATAATGCCAGTAATTTGAACGTGGTATATAGACTTAATTTCTTTATGAACCTCTAATTTTAGCAATTCCAATAAATTAATCAAATTTGAAATTTGATTCAGATAGGAATCCAAAAAGGTGGTAGGTACGTTTTTTTCAGTCACAAAAGCGAATAATTGAAACCTAAAATCCTAAAATGAAGAAGATTCTGTTGATTCATTTCTAGATCTAATCAATACCTTATTTTATTGAGTTAGTATTGTCTACTCGAATTAGATTCGAATGAGATGTAAAACAAGGCATGTTTGCATTTGTTTGCTTTCAGATACTCTATACGAGACAGGGTATATAGTACTATCAATTAATTTTCAATCGTGGATACATATGTATCCTTAAGATACTGAACCGGCTACCATTATTGGTATCAAACCAATAACGATTCATACAAGCTAAATCTTCTAATCGATAATTAGGCCAAAGAAAGAACTTAAATTTAATTAATTCATTTTTATCTTTATAAAGGGGTTTCCGTTCACCCAAAAATTGACTCCAGTTTTTTACATTGGTTTCGTTGCAAAATACTGAATTTCTATCGACGACATTCCAATTCAAAGAATTAAAAAAACTTCGAATTCTCAATTCTCTACGACGTCTAGACCATAAAATATTTTCAGGAACAAGCAAATCAAAATGAGTTTTTTCTGTATTTATTCTTTGAGTTTGAGGTTGCAGAATGAATTCGTCAAAATTCTTTTTATCAACATATCTTTGTTCTCGGTATCTTTGATTAGTTTGGTGTTTACTTTTATGAACCAATGAAATACCTATGGTTTGATACATAATAAATTGTCCATTATGTTTTACAGACAACCGAATAGGTTCGATAATCAATACCCCCTTCTTCATCAAGTCTGTAAGAGGTAAATTTGCCTGAATCAGCATTATATCCAAACTCATTTCTCTCCTTTGAATTGACGATATAGTAATTTTGGTTGGATTTATCAGTCGAAGCAGGAGACAATATACCTTGATATTTTCGAGCATTCTTTGATTCAAAGCATCGTTCCATCTTAATTGAAAAAGCAAATAACGTTTCAAGAACAAATCTAGTTCTGCTTCCGTGTTGCTTTTGTATTGTTTTTTATTTTGACCCTTTTTTGTGTCTGATTCCACGTAATCTTTTTCAAGATCGGTTTGATGTTTTGAAAAAACAGGGCTCAGATTTCCTTTGTTTTCTATATCTGATCCACGCTCTCTTTGACTTGGGGGTTCTTTTGTTTCTTGACTTCGATTCTTTATTTTTTTATTTGATGGTAGAAAAAAGTTTTGTTTTTGGTTTTGAATAACATTTTCATTTGTATTCAAATTAAAAAGAAGGAATTTGCTTGGTATAATCCACGGTTTTATTTTATAGACATTATAAAGTAGTACAAATTCTGGGAAGAACCAAAATTCCAGATTCAATATGGGACGATTAAATATTTTTTCATTCATTCCCATCCAATCAAAAAAGACTTTTTTCGAATTTTTTGGAGTTTTTTCTGGATTTTGATGAGTTGTAAGATAAAAAACCCCTTTTTTCTCAATTTTATCAATTATTTGATAATTATTAATACCAATTTTAGTATTTGGATTACTGTTGGTATCGATCTTAACCCAGGCTTCAATATCTCCTTTTTGTCTAAGAGAAAAATGGATAATTTTCCAATCAAAATATTTTCTATCGAGATTTCTTTCTATATCTAGAATATTGACCTTTCTTAGATAATTATTGATATGAAGATTGCCGGGCATATCAACAAAGTTGTGTTTGGACGTGTTGGAATTATACGAAATTTCTAAGTTCTTCTTTACTTGAAAGGGTAATCTAGAAAAAAATGAGTCACTTTTATTTTCATAATTAATTGATTTATATGCTAAAAGACCATATCTATAACATTTTTTAAAATTATCTTTTTGGTTTGATAATGAATAGAGTTCCGAATCATTTTCTTTTTTGTAATGAATTAATTGGTCTTTTTCATATGAATTCCATTTGTTTAAGTTGCGATTTTTATTTTGAGCCATACAACTTTGATTAACCCTAGTTCGCCATTTTTTTGGCATTAATCTAGACCATCTAATCTGAGATAAATCGTATTGATAATGCCATCTTAACCAGTTTTTCCATTGATTGATTCTATAACTCTGAAGTTTCTTATGTTTTAATTCCGAATGAAATATTCCTAGTGTTTTAAAATAGTCCTTTATTTTAGTCTTAAGGAAACAAGACGTTGTGTTATATTGAAGAACAGATCTAAATTTAGACAAATTAATAACTTGGGTTTGTGATAATTTGTAAAATACATATGCTTGTGACAAGTAGGATAAATCACCAAAAATATGTGAATTTTTCTTACTAATATTATAA